AAGGCACTAGCCACCTATCTTCATTGTTTAATTGTTTGACAACATTAACCTAACAGCTCCGCCCTGACCTTCTGTCCTTGCAAGGGATTGAAAGGCAGGGCAGAGAAGGGTTCTCTGCCTGGAAGGTACACTTTTGGTGTTCCTTCCAAAATGAAAGCCTTATACTTACTAGCCAATATGCTTTTGCCTTATGCTCCTTCTCATTTATGGGTTGATATTCTGGTGTCTTAGGCGTAGAGGAACCACACCAATCCATTCCGAACTTGGTGGTGAAACTTTACTGCGGTGACAATACTGTAGGGGAAGCCCTGTGGAAAGATAGCTCGACGCCAGAATAAAAAAAGCTTAACGCTTTCCATTCTTATTAAGGTAGAAGGGTCGTCTTCTTCAAAACTCCATACATACAAATTCTGACCTCCCTTCTCCCCTACTCTACACTTCGAATCCACACTTCAAAACGCAATACCTGCTCTTATGAAGGAAAGCTTCTAAGCTTCCAGATCCTCCTAGCCATTCCAGGCTAAGGAGATGAGAGGTTGTTTTTATTTTTAAAAGGGGCTTTTGTTTTGAGAACAGATCCAATGAAGGCAGGGCCTGTAGCTCAGAGGATTAGAGCACGTGGCTACGAACCACGGTGTCGGGGGTTCGAATCCCTCCTCGCCCACAACAACAGAGGTTCTTTACCTCTCGACAATGGAAAAGCAGGCAGCCATGATGATTGGGAAAGCGGACGCAAAGCTATGGAACTTTTTTTTTAGATTAGAAAAGTGTAGGTCTTTTGCTAAAATAGAATGATATGTTATTTGACTTTTCTATATAGTATGTTTAATATTAACCAGCATATCATGTTTGACCTCCTGCAATTCCTTCTCACCGTCGCCAGGCTTGGACGGAATCTTAGCAACAATACGTTTCATACTTACTCACAAGAGTAGATAAAATTGTGGCAATAGCATTTCGGAAAAATTGGTGACTACATCCTTAAAAAACTCCTCATACATTATCTGAGTTATCAATTGGCTAGTTGAAAATAGCTAATTGAAATTTAGGAAATTAAGGCTATGGAACAAGATATTATCCTGGATTTACACTAATTGACGGATCCTACTATCAATGATTTCTAATCGAAAATGAAACGATTTAACCAGTTAATACAAGTCAAGCGAAAAAAAAGCCTTCAACTCAATTAGGCTCTAATAGTTTTTAGTTATTTTATATTAATATAAACAATAACAAAGAACGTTTTACCTACTTTTAACAAAGCAAGCCCTTATCAAAATATAGATCTCCTCAGGTGGGATTTGAACCTACGACCAATCGGTTAACAGCCGACTGCTCTACCACTGAGCTACTGAGGAACAATGCAGAGAGTTCAATCTTATATACGACCAAAGACTCTTTTTAAACCGACCTGTGACCGGTTCATAAACCGTTGAAAAACCCAAAGCTTTCTCCAGAACTTTGAAAACTTCGCGTACACCTTACTTTCTATTATATAGAAAAGAGATAACGATAGCAATCCCTTTTGCCTCCCCAGGGGGAGCCTCCGATACAAGGGGAGGCAGTCAACCATCACCATGATCTTCTCCACTGTCCCCGTATGAATCAATCGATTTCAACAGTGCTGCAATCTTGCCAGTTTACTAAAAATACTCACTCTACCAGGAGGCAACACCTATCTAACCCTGCCAGGGAAAAAAAAAAAAGGCTGTTTTTTCTTTTACTTTTAAAAGCTAGCTAGTAGTAATAAGATAGTCTCAACCTACTTTACTTATCTTTCCGACTCTCTTCCTTAAGTGAAACGAAGCATATATTATAGTACTTGAAATTGTTACTTAATTACGAAATTTCTTTCAATCAAACGAAAAAAGTTCCCCCTTCCCCCGTTGGTCACCTCTCTGCCTACTCCATGCTGTAGAGCCGATCATAGGCTGGTTGAATGCTAGAACACGTAAGATTCTATCCGATCTGCCCAGTGGTTTTGGTAGATGAAGTAGCGAGATAGTAGGAAGTGGGAAAGTAAGATAAGAGGAATCAGTATCATCAATCATACCATACTTAAAATTTTTTAATTATTATACTCAATTAATTCTAAATTTTTACTTATCATTCTTTATTAAGAAACATAGATAAATTTTAACTCTTCCTGATCTAGTTCACTATAACTGAAGTGTGTTATATTAAAAATAAAGATTTGTAATAAGAAGTGATAAGGATCAACTCAAAATTGAGTAATTGGAGAAGGAGATATTTGGAGTGAAAATAGCAGTTTATGGGAAAGGTGGAATTGGTAAATCGACAACAAGTTGTAATATTTCTATTGCTTTGGCAAGGCGTGGAAAACGTGTTTTGCAAATTGGATGTGATCCTAAACATGATAGTACTTTTACCTTGACTGGTTTTCTAATACCCACCATTATAGATACTTTACAATCTAAAGATTATCATTATGAAGACGTTTGGCCTGAAGATGTAATTTATAAAGGTTATGGAGGGGTAGATTGCGTAGAAGCTGGAGGACCACCTGCAGGAGCCGGATGTGGAGGGTATGTCGTAGGAGAAACGGTTAAATTATTAAAAGAATTAAATGCTTTTTATGAATATGATATTATTTTATTTGATGTTTTAGGGGATGTTGTTTGTGGTGGTTTCGCGGCTCCATTAAATTATGCAGATTATTGTATTATCATTACGGATAACGGATTTGATGCTTTATTTGCAGCTAACCGTATTGCTGCCTCTGTAAGAGAAAAGGCTCGTACACATCCATTACGATTAGCAGGTTTAGTTGGAAATCGCACATCTAAAAGAGATCTCATTAATAGATATGTAGAAGCTTGTCCAATGCCAGTATTAGAAGTATTACCCCTCATTGAAGACATTCGAGTATCTCGAGTGAAAGGAAAAACCTTATTTGAAATGGTTGAATTTCAACCATTTCTTAACTATGTCTGTGAATTCTATTTGAATATAGCAGATCAAATTTTGTCTCAACCTGAAGGTGTTATACCAAAAGAAATTCCAGATCGGGAATTATTCAGTTTACTTTCCGATTTCTATTTGAATCCGACTAACAATGAAAGAGAGAATAAAAATCAAGAAACTTTGCTTGATTTCATGATTATTTGAGTAATAAATTATTCTGTTCATTCACTTCGTTTATCTCTCTACAAAATACTTTTTATGTCAATCCAAATATCTGAAACTCTCACTTTTGAATGCGAAACAGGTAATTACCATACTTTTTGTCCTATTAGTTGTGTAGCTTGGTCATACTAAAAAATAGAAGATAGTTTTTTTTTAGTGATAGGTACAAAAACATGTGGTTATTTCTTACAAAACGCTCTTGGTGTTATGATTCTTGCAGAACCACGTCATGCTATGGCAGAATCAGAAGAGGGAGATATTTCAGCTCAATTAAATGATTATGAAGAATCAAAAAGACTTTGTTTTCAAATAAAGAAGGATAGAAATCCTAGTGTTACTATATGGATCGGTACCTGTACGACTGAAACAATAAAGATGGATTTGGAAGGAATGGCACCGAAATTAGAAGTGGAACTTGGAGTACCAATTGTAGTAGCAAGAGCAAATGGATTAGATTATGCTTCTACTTAAGGAGAAGATACCGTACCAGTTGCTATGGCCCACCGTTGCCCAGAACGAGATTTGTTGATTGATGAAAATAAAGTTATACAAAATCAAACTATACAAAATATTTTTTCTCTTTTTTCTCAAAAAAAGAAAGAGGAAACTTTGAAATATCTAGAATTGAAAAATCATCCTCCATTAGTTCTCTTCGGATCCCTACCCTCTACTGTAGCTTCTCAACTTAGCTTAGAATTGAAGCGTCAATCTATTCAAGTATCTGGTTGGTTACCGACTCAGAGATATACCGATCTTCCATCACTAGGTGATGGAGTTTATGTTTGTGGTGTTAATCTTCCTTCAAGCTGAACAGCAACCACTTTGATACGACGTCGGAAATGCAAATTAATTGGAGCACCTTTTCTAATTGGTCCTGATGGAACACGTGCTTGGATTGAAAAAATAAGTTCTGTTTTTGGGATCAAGACCAAAGGTTTGGAGGAGAGGGAACAACAGGTATGGCAAAGTTTGAAGAATTATCTTAACCTAGTGCGTGGAAAATCCGTTTCTTCTATGGGAGATAATCTTTTAGAAATATCTTTAGCAAGATTTTTAATTCGATGCGGAATGATTGTTTATGAAATTGGTATTCTATATATGGATAAGAGGTATCAAGCTGCTGAACCAGCACCTTTAAGAAATACGTGTAGAGAGATGTGTACACCTATGTTGAGAATTGTTGAGAAACCTGATAATTATAATCAGATACAACGTATGCGTGAGTTGCAACCAGATTTAGCCATAACTGGAATGGCTCATGCTAATCCATTAGAAGCTAGAGGAATTAACACAAAATGGTCAGTTGAATTTACTTTTGCTTAAATTCATGGATTTACTAATGCCAAAGATGTGCCTGAACTTGTGACCCGTCCTTTACGACGTAACAATAGTTTAGAAGATTTGGGTTGGACAAATTTAATAAAGAAAGACAATAAAATAAAAGTAATTTAATGAATTTCTTTACTTCTCAAAATGCTTGAAATAGTTTGAAGAATTGGAACTTATTAATCAGGAAAATATTTTTACTATAATAGAAAAATAAAATATTTACCTGATTAATAAATAAAAGAAGAGGAGGAGCATAAAACCTTAAAATAAATCTTATTGAACTTCATTTATATATGCATATAAAAAATTTATGGAATTCATTCCATTCCACTCTTATGCTCCCGAGGAAGGTATCTCATTATGATAACAAGCATTACCTTACTGTTTTCTATATTATGGGCTCAAATATTATCATGGATAAGTATATCGGGTCCTCCGATTTTATTTGGACTATATTACGGATTTCCCATAACATTACCTATGGGCCCTTCTCAGATTTTATCTATCAGAGCTTTTTTATTAGAAGGAAATCTTAGTGGTTTAATGGCCTTGGGTGGTTCGACTCTAGGATAATTAATAATACTTATATCAATATTCTATTCGCCTCTTTATATAATGCTACTAAAACCTCATGCAATAACTTTAATTACTTTACCATATGTTTTATCTTATTGGTACGAAATAAAAGATCTTTCAGATTATCAACCTTTACGCCCTATAACATCACTTAATGATACTGGAATTATTTAAATATTTCTGAATAGTTTTCTCTTTCAAATATTTAATCCCATTCTTTTACCAAGTCCCGTGTTAACAAGATTAGTAAAACTTTTTTTATTTCGTTATAGCCATAATTCATTCTCTGTTATAAGTCTCTTCTGTGGTTGGTTGGGTGGTAATATTTTGCTTATAAATTTAAGTAAGTTTCTTCTAATTCGTATAAAAAATAATTCATCTACACTTTATCTCTTAGTCAAACGTCTTATTTATCGAACTTTTAGTATTATTATTTCTGTTGCTTGTTTATCATACTTAGGTAAATTTCCAGTACCTTTCTCTATGAAAAAATCAAGTGATGAATCTTCATTAAATGAATGGAAAGCTGAGAGATTATCATGGTTATATAAACCATGGCCTACTTCTCTCTTTAATTATCGTAAATGGAATCGACCGTTACGATATATTGAAAATAGTCGGTTTAGTAATAAGAGTCCCGTAAAAAGAAATGTATCTCAATATTTTTTTGATGTATGTTTGAATGATGGGAGACAAAGAATATCTTTCACATCTTTACCTAGTTTTTCAATTTTTGAAAAAAATTTGAAAAACTACTTAAACGTTTCGAGAATTTCCTCCTCATCTGATGTTTTTTATCAGGAGTGGATTAATACGAAGAAAGAATAAAAAGATGATTTGTATAGCGAAGTAGAAGAAAGAATTAAAGCTTTAGACAATGGATTTTCTTTAGAGCATGCTATAGAAAAAAGAATAGGATTTTCTAGTATTAATAAAGAAGATATTCCTAATAAAACTTATGATCCTTTTTTAGATGGAGAATTCCGCGGAAAAGTTGCAGTATCATAATCACCTTTACTTCTGACGGGGAAGTCCTACGGGTTAACCAAGACACAAAAGTTACTCCATTTATCGAGGAAGAATAATAAATTAAAATTTTGGATTTCTAATAAATGGCGAAAGTTGGAACGTAAGGATCTACCATTGCCTTGGGAACCACTAACCCAAGATGCTCGTCGAGTTTTGATTTTACCTATTAAAGGATTGAGGAATAAGAAATCTAAGATAGACTCACAGAGAAATGATTTTTCAAAAGAACAAGGAGTAATAGCTCTAAATGAAGAAAATATTTCTCCCGAATTCTCAGCAAAGACTAACAATACAAACTTTTTACGAGAAAAAGCAATTCGAAAATCACATATTAATTGGGAACTTGTTTTAAATCTCTCTCTCTGACAAAGAATTTTATACTTTAATTATTTGGAGAAGGTTAAATGGGAGACGATTAAAAATTCTTGGAAAGATTTAATATCGGGTAACTCTACTGAAGTCAAAAATATTGGTTCTTTAGTGATGAAAATAATGAAAATCCATCAGGAATCTCCACTTCAAGAATTTCATAAAGAGGTACCTCGCTGGACTTCGAAACTGAAAAATGATAAATTTGATGTTATAGCTATTGGAGTTACTGATATTTGTCAAAGAAAAGTAAGAAATTTAGGTTATCTTATTAAGGGGAGAGAAAAGAGAAGAAAGATTGTAAGACGTTTTTCACAACAATCAGATTTTCGTCGGAAACTCATAAAGGGATCTATGCGTGCTAGAAGACGCAAAACTTTGATATGGAAAATTTTACAACTTAAAACACATTCTCCTTTTTTTTTAAAAATAACGGAAAAACCCGCTTTGTTTCGATCTACGGAAATTATGGAAGATATAGATGTAAAAGGGACTTTTCTAAATACTATAGGAATTGAAAAATTAATATCTTTGTTAAGTGAGAGAGGAGTTGCTATCAAAGGAACAAAAGCCGATCGCCTTGCAATAGCAAATAGATGGGATTTTCCATTAGCTCAATGGGGAAGAAGTTGGTTATTAATTATTCAATCGTATCTTAGGAAATATGTGGTACTACCTATATTAATAATACTAAAAAATATTAGTCGTTTATTTCTATTACAAGTTCCTGAATGGAATGAAGATTGGAATGAATGGAGTGAGGAGATTCATATAAAATGCACTTATGATGGGACTGAAGTTTCAGAAAGGGAATTACCAGAATAATGGCTTAGGGATGGTCCTCAGATAAAAATAATTTATCCTTTTCATTTAAAACCTTGGCATAATTCTAAGTTCAAAGAAAAGGGGAATAGAAATATGGAACCTAATTTTCCTCATACTCAGAACAAAGGAAAAGAAACATCAGATAATAAAGCATATAGATTACAAAAAAACAAGAAATTTAAATATAGTTTTTTAACAGCTTGGGGATTTCAAACTAACTTACCTTTTGGTAATATAAAGAAACAACCTTCTTTTTGGAAACCAGTTATTAAAGAATTGAAAAAGAGATGGAAAAGAGAGATTCTCTCAAAAACTGCTAATTTTTATGAACTTTATTACAATATATCGCTACTATACAGAAAATCCGATATTTCTAATAGATTTAAAATTTTTGCAGAATTTGATATTCAAACAGATGAACGTATGAATCATGAAATATCTAAAATTCAAGTCAATAGTGAATCCGGTGGAGCTAGTGTTACGGATGATGGAATTAAAAGAGAATCACCTCTAGGTATTACTCTTAATTCTGAAAATTCAAATTTCAGTGAAAATGAAGATTTTCTGTGGGAAATTCCAGTTGAATCTAGATATAAAACTGCGAAAAACATTAAGAAATTAGAAAGTTTAGTCGTATCTAAGAATAATCTAACTTGAAAAGTTGATTCAACGAAATTATTTAAATGAAATAAATTCAAATATTAATTTGGAAGATAAAAATAGTCGATCTTTCAATAATAGGAGGAAGCTGAATTGGAAAAAAAAATTCATTCGAATTTATCAAGCTTTTATTCAATTTTATAGAAGAATCATCGAAGTGATTAAAGAAAAAATTTGTTTGATACAAATTATTCTAAATAAATTGAAGAGAACTTTGAAGGAGAGTTCTCTCGGACTCATTCAAAGTAATTTAGAATTACTTATAAAATTAACAAGAAATCTGTATTCACTTTATGAAATATTAAATAAATTTAATCAAATAAATATTTTTCGTAGAAAGGTCGAAAATAAAGAAATTGTGGACAAACATTTAGATGTTTTTAGGAAAAAGAGAAGAATTTTGCAGATGAATACGAGTCAGAATATTACAATGATCCCTCAAGCATATATATATCGTAAGATGTGGCAAATCAAAACCATGAATAAATGTTATCTCAAATATTTATTACAATCTTGGACCCCCCGTTATTCTATTAGAAGTAATACTAGAAATTTTTTACAAGAGATACTTAGTTTCAACGAACCACAAAATTTGACAGAAAGTAACTGGAAACGATGGTTACAATGTTTCAATCGATATAATTTACCTTTACAAATGTGGTATAAAATATCACCACAGCAATGGAAAAGTCAGGTTAGTAAACACTGGAAAGATAGAAATCATTTTTCTAAAAATTCTCATCGGAAAAACCAGAGTTTACTTCTTTATAAACAAAAGGAATTTTATTCTATATTTGCTTCAGATTCTTCTTCAAGATACACTAGAGAGATTGAGAGACTTAATAAACGTTATAGATGTAACCCTTTTCTTTATAGCTATCTCGATCATACAAAAAGTTTAAACATGAGAAGATTTCCTGTGTGGCGAAGTGAAGAAAGAGAAACTATATTGAATAATCGTATTAAAGAAATACGTAATTTTCATTTATTCAATAATGAAAGGAATAACGAAAATTCTATTAATTCTTTAGGAAAAGAAAAAAATCTTTTTTTTAGATCTAATTTAGTTTTGTGGTTAGTTCCAGAATTTCTAGGAAAGAAGAATATACACAAAACAGAATTCATACCAGTTTTTTATCCTTCTTTAGTCAGGGAGAGAGGTGAAAAAACTATTCAAAATAGAAAATCACTTTGAGAAAGGGAACGTCATGAATCTATTCGTCAATGGAGATGGGAATCTAAAGATTTAGAAGAAAGATTCAAAGAATTGGGAGATATGGCTTCTGTTATGACTTTTATTTAAAATAAGAAAAATATTATTTCACTTTCTGTTAAGATGCGTGAAGATTTAGATCTATTTCGTCTCCTCTTTCGTAGAGATATAGGTTTAAATAGATTAACAATTAATTCGGAACATCGTTTACCGCGAGTATTAGATGATGAAATCTTAATGTGTAAAATCATAACTACTCTACTAAAGTTTAAATCTAGATTTCAAGAAAGATTAGATTTCAATATTTTTGATGAATCTATATCACGGATACGAAAATTTGAAAGTGAAAGGAAAACCATTTCCAAGTCGTTCAGTCTTGAAGAAATATTGCTTCCGAAGCGTTGTAAAGAATTAAGAATATTAAATTCTTCATATTCAAAGTATGATATCAATGAAGAAGCGAAATTTGATGAAGGGTCTTTAGGAAAAAATAGGGGGAGTAACGAGAAGTTGGTAAGGATAAATGAGGAATTTAATACAAATGTAAATCAAAGTATTAAACGTTTTCTCTGGCCTAGTTATTGATTGGAAGATCTAGCTTGCATGAATAGATTTTGGTTTAATACTAGTAATGGAAGTTGATTCTCCATGCTAAGAATTCGTCTCTATCTTCTAATTCATGATTAATTAAGCTTTATGTATAACGTAAAGATGCACTGATAAAAGTTGATCATAAACAACTTCTATTAGTACATTTTTACACTATTTAATATTGGAAATTGGAATATATTTTAGATAGTATTATTTATTATTTGTCATTATTCATATATCAATTTATGGTTCTTATCAAAATAATGTTTTTCTCCCTTTTATTCAATTTCATTGAAGAAGAAATAAACGTTATATTATAGTTCTTCCACTTCTTCCTAATCTATCTCATTCTAATAAAGAGTTATAAAGAGTTATAATGTTTGTATTGTTGAATGAATAAATCTTTCTAAGAGCAAAAATTCTTATGGCTAATTATCCATTTGTTTATATTTGAGTTATAAAGAAGAAAGATCTATCATATCTCAATTTTATGATTTTAATAGTATCAATTAAATTATAAAACCTAATTATCACTCAAAGAAACAAAAATAAATTATTCATTCTTTTTAGGATCGTCAATAATTTAAAGAAAAAACAAATGCCTCTTAGCCTATCTCTCCAAGAAATATTTTTCAGGTTATAAGAATTCAATTAGTATTTTAGTTTTTCGTGGACTAAAATTTGGTCAATTTCCATATTTGTACAACATAACTTCTGTATCTATACAATCTATAGAAACTTTCAAATATATTTATCTATAATATATAAATATTGATAAAATATTCATTTCTATTTCATCTCATGAAATTTTTTATTATTTGAAAATGAATCAAAGAGGAGTAGCATATGACCATGCTTGCTGCAAAGGCAGATCCTATGACACTTAGTATGGGTCCTCATCACCCATCAATGCATGGTGTTCTTCGACTTATAGTTACTCCAGATGGTGAAAATGTTACTGATTGTGAACTTATATTAGGTTATTTGCATAGAGGAATGGAAAAAATTGCTGAAAATAGAACAATTGTTCAATATCTTCCTTATGTAACACGGTGGGATTATTTAGCTATCATGTTTACGGAGGCAATAACGGTAAATGCGCCGGAAAAGTTGACGAATATTCAAGTACCTAAGAGAGCTAGCTATATAAGAATAATTATGCTAGAGTTAAGTTGCATAGCTTCTCATTTGTTGTGGCTCGGACCTTTCATGGCTGATATCGGTGCATAAACACTTTTCTTTTATATTCTTAGAGAAAGAGAAATGATATATGATTTATTTGAGGTTGCTACTGGGATGAGAATGATGCATAATTCTTTTCGTATTGGAGGAGTAGCTGTAGATCTGCTTCATGGTTGGGTAGATAAATGTTTGGATTTCTGTGACTATTCTTCACTAAAGGTAGATGAATATGAAAGACTTATTACATATAATTCGATATTTCTGAAATGAGTAGAGGGAGTAGGTACTACTAGTAGAGAAGAAGCTACAAATTGGGGTTTATCAGGACTTATGTTACGAGCTTCAGGGGTTTAATGGGATCTTTGTAAAGTAGATCATTACGAATGTTATGATGAATTAGACTGGCAAGTTCAAAGTCAGACAGAAGGAGATTCATTAGCTTGTTATTTAGTGAGAATTGGGGAAATGAGAGAATCTGTCAAGATTATTCAGCAAGCTTTAAAAGTAATTCCGGGAGGACCTTATGAAAATTCAGAAGCTTGACGACTCAATCAAGGAAAAGACTCGGAATGGAATGATTTTGAATATCAATTTATTAGTAAAAAGCCTTCTCCTACTTTTAAATTACCAAAACAGGAGCATTATATAAGAGTAGAAGCTCCTAAAGGAGAATTAGGTATTTATCCAATTGGAGATGATAGCGTTTTTCTTTGGAGATGGAAGATTCGTCCACCTGGTTTTATCAATCTGCAAATTCTTCCTCAATTAGTTAAAGGAATGAAATTGGCAGATATCATGACAATTTTAGGTAGTATAGATATTATTATGGGAGAGGTTGATTGTTAAAATGGTGTTCAATATGAATCTTAAAGAGCAAGCCATGAGTTTGTTCTATGAATCAGGATTTCCAAAAGATTTTTTTAGTTTCTTATGGATTACAGCTTCTATTCCCATTCTTGTATCAGGAGTTGTAATAGGAGTATTAGTCATTGTATGGCTTGAAAGAAAAATATCTGCAGGAATACAACAACGTATTGGACCTGAATATGCAGGTCCTCTAGGAATAATTCAAGCTTTAGCAGATGGAACGAAACTATTACTAAAAGAGGATACTATTCCATCTAGAGGAGATGCTTTGCTATTTAGTATTGGACTAGCTATCGTAGTCATACCTGTTCTCCTAAGTTACTTAGTAATTCCTTTTGGCCATAACATTATTTTGGCTGATCTTAATATAGGTGTATTTTTTTGGATTGCTGTTTCCAGTATCGCTCCTCTGGGACTCTCTATGGCAGGGTATGGATCAAATAATAAATATTCTTCTTCAGGTGGTCTTCGAGCTGTGGTTTAAGCTATTAGTTATGAAATTTCTTTAGCTTTATGTGTGTTACTTATATCTTTACGTGTGATTCGTTAAAAAACTGATTCTTTCTATGGAATAATGGTAAACCTAATAGGTAATTCTTTCGATCCTAACAAAAAAACTAGATAGTCATATGGGTGAGATTAAACAGCTTATTAATTTGCAGTAATAAAATCAAGTCCTATCCTCTATGTACGAGAGTGAAAGCATGCAGAACTATTGAAAAATAGTATATCCCAGGTTTGATATTAGTTATTAAAAACTGAAAGCAGGGAGCAAAAGATCAAAAGATAATTTCTATGACTTATTATTATAGGTTGAGATTGAGCAAGAGTAGATGGTCAGAAACACTGAGATACGTGATGGATTAGTTACTGGAAAAGCCGTTTCTCCGGTTTTCTATAATGAGAGAAGGATTTGGCATTGGTAGAGATGACTAAATAGTACTTCCTTAGAACTCCAATCTAAAGTATATCCCTGTCTACAAAGAAATGACTGTCGGGAACGAAGTAATCCTTTTTATAGTTCTCATTCCTAAGAAAGAAAAGTAGCAATCATTTTTTTTTTCTGAGTCTCCAATAAGAATAAGAAGAATAAAGAAAAGGAGCTTGAAGTGTATCCTATAACTCTTTTTTTTCCTTTTAATTTGAGAGACTTGAGTTAGTACTAATAAGAGGCTGAGATAGATTCAGAAGCTTCTTCTTGCAGACAGAATCTCATTGGTTAATTTTCAAAGATATTGAAGAAGAATTTATGAAGATTCTTATACAATACAAAACAAGATTCAATTTTTTTTTTCTATAACCATTGGGGAGCCGTATGAGATGAAAGTTTCACGTACGGTTTTGCAATAGAGGTGTTAACAGTGACGTTAATATCGACTATAATTATCTAACAGTTTAAGTACAGTTGATATAGTTGAAATACAGTCCAAATTTGGTTTTTGGGGTTGGAATGTCTGGCGCCAACTTATAGGTTTTATAGCTTTTCTCATTGCCTCATTAGCTGAATGTGAGAGATTGTCTTTCGATTTACCAGAAGCAGAAGAGGAATCAGTTGCAGGCTATCAAACTGAGTATTCAGGTATTAAATTTGGTTTATTCTATGTTGCTTCTTACCTAAACTTATTAGTATCCTCACTGTTTGTAACAGTTCTTTATTTGGGTGGATGGAACTTGTCCATTCCATTTCTACCAAATTTCCCTTATTTAGAATGGAAATTTACTGCTGAGACTAGTGAGGTTATCAATGTAATTATAGGGATTATTATTACATTAGCTAAAGCCTATTCATCCTTATTCATTTCCATTGTGACGAGATGGACCTTACCCAGAGTAAGAATGGATCAATTATTAAATCTTGGTTGGAAATTTCTTCTGCCTATTGCTCTAGGTAATTCATCATTGACAGCTTCTTTTCAACTTATCGCGTAACGAAAAATTTACGTAATAAGAATTTTTCATAGAATTCGAAAATATATTTTTAATATATAAATTAATATTAGTCTATAAATAAGAAGAAAAAATAAAAGTATTTTAGGAATATCTCTCATATGTTTTCTATGGTGAATGGATTTCGGAATTATAGTCAACAAGCGATACAGGCCTCGAGATACATCGGTCAGGGTTTTATTGTCACCTCAGATCACATGAATCGTTTACCGATGACGATTCAATACCCTTACGAGAAATTAGTTCCATCAGAATGATTTCGTGGACGTATTCACTTTGAATTTGATAAATGTATAGCTTGTGAGGTATGTGTCCGTGTATGTCCAATCAATTTACCTGTAGTTGATTGGAAATTCAAGAAAGATATAAAGAAGAAACAATTAAAAAGTTATAGTATTGATTTTGGAGTTTGTATCTTTTGTGGAAATTGCGTTGAATATTGTCCCACGAACTGTTTGTCGATGACTGAGGAATATGAACTTTCAACCTATGATTGTCATGAATCGAATTATGACTAGATTGCTTCAGGACGTTTACCTATATCTATAATTGAAGATCGTACAATTGAAAGTATTTCAAGTTTCGATTTTTCATCCAAAAAAATTATGGAAGAACATTCTAAATCAAGAACTGTTACTAAATTTTTAGATTGAATATCATTCTTATACTTATGAAGGAGAAAGATTCATATATAAAGAATAAGGAGTTTGCAATACTAAAAAGTATTGTTAGTTAATAAAAAAAATTGATGAAGAAGAGGACTTTAATTTATTGTGAACATAATAAATCTACCTGAACTAAATTACGAAGTTTCTCTTGTTTTTATAGAATTAGGTCTTATATTTGGAAGTTTAGGAGTAGTATTTCCTACTAATATAGTTTATTCCGCTTTTCTATTAGGATTGGTTTTCGTTTGCATATCTTTTTTATATCTCCTACTAGATGCGGATTTTGTAGCTACTGCGCAGATTTTGATCTATGTGGGAGCCGTTAATATTTTAATTGTATTTGCTGCTATGTTAATAAATAAACCACAATCTCTTCAATTTTTACCATCTTGGACTGTAGGAGATACCATTACTTTAATCCTTTGTACAAGTCTTTTTTTCCCATCAATCTCCATGATTTTGAGTATATCATGGTCAAATATATTTTCGATTGCACAATCAAATAAAATTGGAGAACAAGTTTTAAAAAGTAGTGTTCAAGGTATTGGGTCTTCTTTACTAATTGATTTTTTACTTCCATTTGAACCTCCTTCTATAGTTCCTTTAGTTGCTTTAATAGGAGTTATTACTATAGCTCGTAGAGAGAAGAAGGTTAAACTACAGAAAAATCGAACGTTACAAGTTACTAAAGATTCTTTCATTTTATGAGTGCAATAGAAACTTTTTTAACTTCTACTTCTATTTAAGTGAATTCAGGTCTATGAAAAGGAGTTAATTCATTATGCTTGAACATGCACTTATTGCAGGTGCTTTCTCATTCTGTATTGGAATTTCCGGATTAATTACGAGTCGAAATATGGTTAGAGCACCTATGTGTCTTGAATCAATTTTTAATGCAGTTAATGTAAATTCTGTAGTATCTTCTAATACTTTAGACGCCGAAGAAATAAAAGGCGAAATTTTTGCGATTTTTGTTATAGCTATTGCAGCTGCTGAAGCAGCTATTGGATTATCCATAGCTTTAGCAATCTATCGTAATAGAAAATCCACTCGTGTTGATTAATTAAATTTGTTGAAATGGTGATAAAACTTACTTTTTCTCCTCCGTTTCTCATAGAAAGAAAAGCCAAGAATATTCTATAATGTTCTTTTGTAATAATACTATTTGTTACTCCTTCTACGTGCGTTTCCCCTTACTTTTTTCTCTTCTACTAAGTTTACGTATATATCAGATTTAATCTATTACACAAAAATACTTTTAAAAATGAAAAAATTATTGAATAATTCACAGATGTATAATTTTTATTGTTCCATCGATGAGAGAACTAATTAGTAATTGTAACTCATTCTGTAAAAATTGAGGGAAAATAAAGGAAAAAAAAGTTTTTCTTTCATCTATATATTAGAATTATATATATATATAATTTATAATGTAAATAAAAATATCTTATTGATTTTAAAGCTTTTTGGGATCCTAAGAAGAGGTAACAAATCTAATGGCACATCCCGTAAAAATTTATGATACATGTATTGGTTGCACTTAATGTGTAAGGGCTTGTCTTACAGATGTTTCAGAAATGATAAGCTGGGATGGATGTAAGGCTAATTAAATAGCTTCTGCTCCTAGAACAGAAGACTGTGTAGGTTGCAAAAGATGTGAATCCGCTTGTCTAACAGATTTTTCGAGTGTACGTGTTTATCTGGGGTCCGAAACGACACGTAGTATGGGTCTAGCTTATTAATTAACAATTATTAATTAAAAAATATTTTTTTTCTTTTCTTTCTTCAGAGAGTTTTACTTTTCTGATAAATGGGAAATCCATACTCAACTTTTTCTGAGTATGGATTTCTTATTTAAAAATTTCTTTCTATTTTTACCACGAGCAACTTTCCCTGGCTAACTATAATCGTTCCTCTACCTATATCTGCAGGCTTATCAATACCTCTACTTCCTAATAAAGGTAATAGAATTATTTGATGGTATACATTAGGTATCTGTTTGGTAGAATTTCTTCCAATAACTCATATTTTTTGCAACTATTTCCACTTCGACAATCAATTTATTGAATTAAAAGAAGATTATAACTGGATAAATTTCCTAGATTTTCATTGGAGATTAGGGATTGATGGACTGTCCATTGGGCTTATTTTATTAACAGGATTTATAACTACTTCAGCCACCTCAGCAGCTTGGCCAATTACTCGGAATCCCAGATTATCCTATTTTTTGATGTTAGCGATGTATAGTGGTCAAGTAGGATTATCTGCTAGTCAAGACATTTCACTTTCTTTTTTCATGTGGGAACTAGAATTAATTCCAGTTTATTTACTTCTATCTATGTGGGGGGGAAAGAGACGTCTATATGCAGCTACGAAGTTCATTTTGTATACCGCAGGTAGTTCTGTCTTTCCATCAATGGGAGCTTTAACTATGGGACTTTACGGATCTGACGGTCCTACCTTAGACTTTGAAAATTTAGCTAATAGATCTTACCTTATAGGATTAGAAATAATTCTGTATTTAGGCTTTTTTATAGCTTACGCAGTGAAACTACCCATGGTTCCGTTACATACTTGGTTACCGGATACTCATGGAGAAGCGTATTATAGTACATGTATGCTTTTAGCCGGAATTCTACTAAAAATGGGTGGATATGGATCAATTCGAATTAATATGGAATTATTATCTCACGCTTATTCTATATTTGCTCCATGGTTAGTAGTAATAGGAGCTATTCAAATTGTTTATTCAGCTTCAACTTTCCTTAGTCAACTTAACTTAAAAAGAAGAATTGCTTATTTATTGGTCTCTCACATGGGTTTTGTACTTATCGGAATTGGTCCTACAACAGATATAGGTGTTAATGGAGCTATTTCATAAATGATTTCTCATGGATTAATCGGTGCTGCACCCTTCTTTCCAGCAGGAGTAACTTACGATAGAACACGTACTCTTTTTCTTAATCAAATGGGAGGAATAGCTACTTCTATACCGAAAATTTCTACAATGTTCAGTAGTTTTTCAATGGCTTCTCTAGCATTACCAGGGTTAAGTGGTTTCGTAGCAGAATTAATGATTTTTTCAGGAATAGTTAGTAGTCAAAATTTTTCCTTTCTTTTTAAAGTAGTCATTATTATTGTAGCAGCTACTGGAATAATATTAACCCCAATTTATTTGTTATCGATGTTACGATAAATGTTTTATGGATATAGAATTATAAAAAATTTAACTTCATATGTTACGGATGCTGGACCAAGAGAAATTTTCATCTTTATTTGTCTATTCTTCCCTATTATAGGCATCGGTTTTTATCTCAAATTGGTTCCATCCCTATCGAATAGTAAAGTTGAGTTTATTATATCAGGAAACTTCTCTTCTAAATAAAATGAATATTTTCATAGTTGGATTGTTAATCCCTGTAACAAATCTTAACTTAATTTTTTTAAACATACGATTTATAGTTCTTACTTGAAATCACTCTTTATAATTACTAATAGTTAAACTTATTTCAAATAGTGAATTTATATAAAAATATTTATAAATTCACTATTTGAGAGAAGAAATTTATTAATTATTAATTTCACATGATCTATTTTATATTTTTGGATACTCAGATACTTCTATAAAAATTTATTCGAACCCTAAATTCCAAGTCAATTTAACCAGCCATAACTATGCAAACCTTTTTCAGGGGAGTTGACTCCTAAGTAGCGAAACCAAACTATAGAAGATCCTGAAGACGCTATAATTGCTGGTTTTTCACCCTGCCAACCCCTAATCATTCTGATATGTATATGAATTGCAGATAGAAGCCAAGTAATTAAAGCCCAAGTTTCCTTAGGATCCCAACTCCAGTAAGATCCCCAAGCTTCATTAACCCATACTGCTCCAGAGAGAATACCTATAGTTAAAAACGAAGAACCTAAACTAATAATTCGATAACTCCAATAATCCAACTATTAAGTTAATTGCAATTTACGACAATCTATAGATAGCGAATGAAAAGTCTTTTTATTATTATTATTATTACTATCATTATCACTCCCATTACCACTACTGCTATTCCTACTACTTATATCTCCACCACTTCCTCCTAAATAAAATTTCTTTTCCAAAATTAGAGACCAAATAAATGAATTTACGTTAAATTTTAATATAGGAAAATTTTTATTTTTATTTAACGTAGTAATTGACAAAGCTATTACTAATAAAGATCCACATGGAAGAGTGGCATAACTAGGTATCATCATACTTACGTGCATTATTAACCAATGAGATTGTGAGGCAGGTACTAAAACTGTAGATTGTTGCATCTCTATGGGGAGACCCACAGTAGCAAAACCATGGGTTAACATAGCAATCAGTACAATGATGATACCTAACCAATCATTTTTACTTCCGATTTCTGAAACTATGTGAATCAAACAAAAACTCCATGAAAGAAACATAAAAGATTCATATAGATTACTTAGCAGTAAGTGTCTAGGATGGAACCGGCGAGTCAGTAGAAGCCCCGTTATACAAATATAAGCGATTATTATGCTTTTATTACCTAAAGAACCTATTCTTTTATTGTCTATACAAACAATTCTTCCCCAAAAAACCAAAGTTGCGAGAAAAGGAAGAAAGAAAGGAATATGAGCTAATATATGTTCTAGATTTATTAATATCGTGATAAATAAGAAATTTTTAAATTATATCAAGATTTTATATCAAATTTTTGTATAGTAATTTCGATATAAAAATGTATATGTATATCTAGTATTATATATATGAATAATTTCACATAGAAATTTAATCAGTGATAATCTTTTTCTTTTTCCCTAATTGCCGCTACTCGGATTCGAACCGAGATGCAATAGCACTGCTTCCTAAGAACAGCGTGTCTACCAGTTTCACCATAGCGGCTTGTTAGAATAAATACTAACATATTTACTGTTGAATTGTCAATTTTCAGGAAATTGATAAATAAATGATATACTAAGTTTTCAATATCGACAAATATCAATCTTAAGAATAAGATAAGTTAATATCGTCACAGCGGAACATAGCGCAGCTTGGTAGCGTGTCATCTTGGGGTGATGGAGGTCATGGGTTCAAATCCCATTGTTCCGAAGAGACATATCACAAATACTCCTTTCAAAATGGAAAAAAGTATCAAATTTTTATTAAATAGAAAAATTTCTTAAAAACTTTTTATTTCTACAAGAAATATTACTTGAAGAATCAAAAAATTTGAACGAATTTGGAAATGAAGAAAAAATTGCTTTTTCTTTATCTTTTATAGATACTTCATATGTTTCTGATAGTTTAATAAAATTAGAGGAAGAAATTTTATTAAACTATCATTTCCTTCTTTTCAGATATTTATTCATAATAAATTATTAATTCATATGAAAAAAATGAATTGATTTTTCTATCTCAAGAAAACAAAAAAAAATTTATTTCTTTATCATTTACTCAAATTTTGTTTCCATAATTAAACTTTATTAATTATAGGTAATCCACCGAAAGAAGCTATTAATACTATGGTTGCTACAACAATAGCACCTTGATAATCATATTGTTCAAGTTTTTGAAAAATGGGTACGGAAATTACTAAATCTTTCATAGGAATATTACATGCTATTGAAACTATTGAACCATATTCCCCTATAGCTCTTGAGAAACCTAAAGCTGTTCCTGTTAATAATGAAGGAGTTAGAAGTGGGAGTGAGATTTGACAAAAAGTCGTCCAAGGTGATGCACCTATACACCAAGCAGCTTCTTCTAATTCTTCTTCTACATCTTGCGAAACTGGTTGTATGGTACGTACTACAAAAGGTAATGATACGAAGATCGTAGCCATAGGAACTCCTAGACGACTAAAAACTATTTTTAAACCTAATCCAGAACAAATTGGACCCATCCAGCCTCTATCACTATATACAGTCATTGAAGTGAGGCCTCCTACTGAAGCGGGAAGAGCAAAAAGAAGGTCAACTATAGCATCTAAAGTTTCTTTTCCAGTAGATTCATATTTAACCAAAATCCAAGCAATGATTAGTCCAAATAAAGCGTTTGTAGTAATTGCTGAAAAAGCAGTGGAAAACGTAGTAGCATAAGCTGGTAATATTATTGGTTCTGTAGTTACTTTTAACAAGATACTGCAAGGTTGTTTCTTAGCTTTGTATAATGAAATAAATATAGGCAAAGCTAATACGAGAATACCGTAGTGTAAACTTAAAGCTAAGACTGATTCAAAATTATTCAAAAATCAAATCTTTCCCTTAGTTACTAAAAGTGAAATTAATGGAGGAATAAAAATAAGTTGGCTCATTTTTCTCAAAATCTCGGATTAGCCGGAAATAAGAACTATAGTAAAACTCATCATTGGTTATCTTATTCAATTGATTATTTGAATTCTACAGAGAAACAAAACTACAAGAATTTAATCCTGTAGCTCTGTTTTTCTCATAAGTTTCTAGGATGGAAACTATTCATTGTATCATGAATCATCTGATTCATCAATAGATGTAGATTCAGAGAATTCGGAAGACTTATTATTTACTGTGTAACAAAAACTCTTTGAACGACCACTTAAAATTAAACGTGCTAGGGAGAAAGCTTTTTTTGCGGCCTTATTAGCCTTTTCTCTCCACACAGTTTTACGAATCTTTCTTTTTGATTTAGAAGTACGCTTCTTCGGAACTGCCATGATGAGAAATACCTTTTTCTCTTTTTTTTTCCCTTCTTTCTTTCTTTCTTTCTTCGTCTACTAGTTACTTCCCATTCTCAGATTAGAAAAAAACTTAAAACTAAAGGATTTTCATTTAATTAAAAAGAAGTGATTAAATAATAAAAAATTTCATCTCTTTTTTATTTGTAGAATTCTTTTCCATCGAAACAAGTGGGATCCACCACAGATCAGGCTAAATTTAATCGATATCCTAATTTACGTCACATCTTTTTCTTAGAACGCATTTTGTAAATTGTAATTTTGTCTTTAAAGTGAGAATGTAAAACTCTTCCTTTAATTGTTGCATCTTCTAACCGGAGATCTCCAAGAGCGATATTCAATTCATGATGAATCATTAATACTCGATAGATTAATACTTTAGTATTTGAATCTAAAATACTCGGATTTAGTAAAGTAAAGTGACGCATATCATAAAATCTTCCTGGTTCAACTCAGAGTTGCTCACCTCCGGTATCAATTATTGCATATGTATTCATTTCGAAATTTTTTGTAGATTGAGAATTATTACAGAATTCAATTTTGGATGAGGCGTTAATAATTAAAACAGAACAAGTATTTTCAATTGCTTTTACTCCGTTGATTTCCCTTATATAAACATTTGTGATACTAATGTAAAAACGAAAAAATATATAGATTTTTTTTTGATATATCTCTTAATAAAGAAAGCATATATAATATTTTAAATGTATAGATATATAAATATATAGGTATGAGAAATCTAAAATAGATTTGTTTTTATTTCATACTTCCCATATATCTCACTTTGATACTTCATTCTTTCCTTCTAATCTAGTAAATTATAAACAAAAAAAAAAAAAAAAAATAATATTTTACTTTAATTAAAGAATAAAAATTTTTCTATGCAACTTATATATCAATGTGCTTGGATTGTCCCTCTGTGTCCACTTATATCTTCTATTCTAATAGGATTAGGATTACCTTTTTTTGAGAAGTCTACAAAAAGTATTCGTCGTATATGTGCTATTAGTTGTATCTCATCATTAAGTGTAGCTACAGTCATTTGCTACAATCTCTCCTACGAACAAATCATAGATAATTCGATCTATTAATACTCATGGTCACGGATCTCAAATGGAGATATCGTTTCGGAATTCGGTTATTTAATTGATCTATTAACTTGTATAATGTTGGTACTAGTTACTAGTGTAGCCATTATAGTTATGATTTATAGTGATGGTTACATGTCTCACGATGAAGGATATGTTAGGTTTCTTGTTTATCCTAGTCTTTTCACTGCGTCTATGTTAGGATTAGTACTTAGCCCTAATTTAATACAAATTTATATTTTTTGGGAATTAGTAGGAATGTGTTCTTATTTATTAATAGGTTTTTGGTTTACTAGACCCAGTGCAGCTAACGCCTGTCAAAAAGCTTTTATTACTAATTGCATAGGAGATTTTGGATTACTATTAGGAATTTCAGGTTTCTATTGGATAACTGGTAGTTTCGAATTTGAAAATTTGTCTAAAGGATTTAAGGATTTACTTATTAATAATGAAGTTAGTCTTTTCTTTGCTATCTTATGTGCTTCCTTTCTATTTCTAGGTCCGGTAGCAAAATCTGCACAATTTCCACTCCACGTATGGTTGCCTGATGCTATGGAAGGACCCACATTTATTTCGGCTCTGATCCATGCAGCTACTATGGTAGCAGCAGGAATCTATCTCGTAGCTAGAATGTTTCTCCTTTTTGAAACTTTACCTTTCGTTACGAGTGTAATTTCCTGGACAGGTGCAGTAACTGCTTCATTAGGGGCTACTTTAGCCTTCTCTCAAAAAGATCTTAAAAGAGGTTTAGCTTATCTGACAATGTCTCAACTAGGTTATATGATGTTAGCTCCAGGTATAGGTTCCTATAGAGCTGGTTTGTCTCACTTTATAACACATGCTTATTCTAAGGCTTCATTATTTCTCGGATCAGGATCAGTAATTCATCCTATGGAACCTATTGTTGGATATTGTCCCGACGAAAGTTAAAATATGATTTTTATGGGTGGATTGAGGAAGCATATGCCAATTACAGGAACAACTTTTCCGTTAGGTACACCTTCTTTATGTGGTATTCCACTTTTCGCTTGTTTCTGGTCCAAAGATGAGATTATTGCGGATAGTTGGTTACACTCCCCTTTTATTGGATGGATAGCCTTGCTCACAGCGGGTTTAACTTCCTTTCACATGTTTCGCATCTACTTTTTAACGTTCGAAGGTGAGTTTAGAGCTAATTCTTCTAAAGAAAATACTCCTGTTTCTTCTGTTTCTTTATGGGGAGAATTCAGATTTGAGGAATTTGGTGAAAAAAAAGCAGATTCTGTTTCACAAATTGTCGAAAAAAGTTCTCCAAAAGAGTTTTTTCGATTCGTACAAAGTAATCGAGAATCAAGTGAAACACAAATAGGAAATTATCTATCTGCTTACCCATCAAAAGAACCAATCCATTTTTTATATCCCAAAGAATCAGATTATACTATGCTAATTCCTTTACTTATATCATCAATACCCACTTTACTTATCGGTTTTATAGGAGCTCCTCTTCCTAATGGACAATTAGGTTCCGATCTATTATCTCATTGGTTGAATTCATTTGGAAATTTATCTCCGGAAAGATTATCTGAAAATTGGTTGGAATTCATTGAAGACGCAATTACTTCAATTAGTATAGCTTCTTTTGGAATATTCTCCGCCTTCATCTTATATGGACCGGCCTCTATCTTCCCTAGAGATTTAGAAAAGAAAATAGAACTTCAACTAAAAGGTGTTTGGGGTTTTTTCATCAATTATATGTATAACTGGTCTCAGTACCGAGGTTACATAGATCAATACTATAATAAGATTTTCGTTGAAGGTACAAGAATACTTGCTTATGCTTCATCCTTCTTTGATAGATGGATAATAGATGGAATTGTTAATGGCACTGGCATCTCAAGCTTCTCCGGAGGTGAGGGAATGAGATACGGAGAAGGAGGAAGAGTATCTTCCTATTTATTTGGATTAGTTTTTGGTATGACTATCTTGTTAGCTGTAATACTTTTAATAATATAATAGAAATCTAGAAAAGTTTTAAGTTTTTGGAGTTATTCCTATTAAAACGTAAGTATAATAATTAAAAAATTTTAAGTATGGTATGATTGATGATACTGATTCCTCTTATCTTACTTTCCCACTTCCTACTATCTCGCTACTTCATCTACCAAAACCACTGGGCAGATCGGATAGAATCTTACGTGTTCTAGCATTCAACCAGCCTATGATCGGCTCTACAGCATGGAGTAGGCAGAGAGGTGACCAACGGGGGAAGGGGGAACTTTTTTCGTTTGATTGAAAGAAATTTCGTAATTAAGTAACAATTTCAAGTACTATAATATATGCTTCGTTTCACTTAAGGAAGAGAGTCGGAAAGATAAGTAAAGTAGGTTGAGACTATCTTATTACTACTAGCTAGCTTTTAAAAGTAAAAGAAAAAACAGCCTTTTTTTTTTTTCCCTGGCAGGGTTAGATAGGTGTTGCCTCCTGGTAGAGTGAGTATTTTTAGTAAACTGGCAAGATTGCAGCACTGTTGAAATCGATTGATTCATACGGGGACAGTGGAGAAGATCATGGTGATGGTTGACTGCCTCCCCTTGTATCGGAGGCTCCCCCTGGGGAGGCAAAAGGGATTGCTATCGTTATCTCTTTTCTATATAATAGAAAGTAAGGTGTACGCGAAGTTTTCAAAGTTCTGGAGAAAGCTTTGGGTTTTTCAACGGTTTATGAACCGGTCACAGGTCGGTTTAAAAAGAGTCTTTGGTCGTATATAAGATTGAACTCTCTGCATTGTTCCTCAGTAGCTCAGTGGTAGAG